ATTTCTTTTTTAAATTATATAAAGTATCAAAGAGGTTTTTCTGTTTGATTTGAAAGTTCAAATCATAAGGATATTGGAATATTATATTTCTTATTTGGTTTTTGGTCAGGTATATTAGGTACTGCTCTTTCTATAATTATTCGTTTTGAGTTGTCTAAGCCTGGTTTACTTTTAGAAAATGGTCAGCTCTATAATAGTATTATTACTGCTCATGCTCTTTTAATGATTTTTTTTATGGTTATACCTAGAATAGTTGGTGGTTTTGGTAATTGACTCTTACCCTTGATATTAGGTTCTCCTGATATGAGTTTTCCTCGTCTAAATAATTTGAGGTTTTGATTATTGCCTGTAGCTCTGTTTTTGCTTTTAGATTCTAGTTTAGTAGATATGGGTGCAGGAACAAGATGGGTAGTTTATCCTCCTTTAAGAACTCTTGGTCATCCTGGAAGAAGAGTAGACTTAGCTATTTTTAGGCTTCATTGTGCAGGTATTAGCTCTATTTTAGGTGGAATTAATTTTATGAGTACAACTAAGAATTTACGTAGTAGTTCAATTTCTTTAGAACATATAAGTTTATTTGTTTGAACTATTTTTGTAACTGTTTTTCTTTTAGTTTTGTCTCTACCTGTTTTAGCTGGAGCTATTACTATATTGTTAACGGATCGTAATTTTAATACTTCTTTCTTTGATCCAAGGATGGGGGGTAACCCTTTAATTTATCAACATTTATTTTGATTTTTTGGTCATCCTGAAGTTTATATTTTAATTTTACCAGCTTTTGGGATTATTAGTCAAAGAACGCTTTTTTTAACTGGTAAAAAAGAGGTTTTTGGAAACTTAGGTATAGTTTATGCAATTTTAAGAATTGGTTTGATTGGTTGTGTTGTTTGGGCTCATCATATGTATACAGTAGGTATAGACCTTGATTCTCGTGCTTATTTTACTGCTGCTACAATAGTAATTGCTGTTCCAACTGGTGTAAAGGTTTTTAGTTGATTGGCTACTTTGTATGGTTCTTGTTTCAAAAGTCAACCAGTTTTGTATTGGGTTTTAGGTTTTGTTTTTCTTTTTACTATTGGAGGTCTAACTGGAGTTATTTTAGCTAATTCTAGTTTAGATATTATTTTACATGATACTTATTATGTGGTTAGTCACTTTCATTATGTACTAAGGTTAGGTGCTGTTTTTGGTATTTTTACTGGAGTCTCCCTTTGATGAACTTTTATTACAGGTTTTGTCTATGATAAGACAATTTCTTTAGTTGTTTTTTTTTTAATATTTTTTGGAGTAAATTTAACTTTCTTTCCTTTACATTTTGCTGGTATTCACGGGTACCCCCGAAAGTATGTGGATTACCCAGACATTTATAGTATTTGAAATATTATTTCTTCTTTTGGCAGAATATTAAGCGTTTTTTCTTTGTTTCTTTTTGTTTATCTTTTAATAGATTCTTTTTTTAATTTTCGTTTATTTTTGTTAGATAATTTTGTCAATAATGGTCCTGAAAGTAGTTTAAGTTTTTATGTTTTTGGTCATGGGTACCAAAGTGATATTTATTTTAGTGTTAATTCTTAAAGAACTTTAATATATTTAGTATACCTAATTGCAGATTAGTAAGTTATAGTTTTTTTTGTTTGTAAGATAGGATAAAATAGTCTTTTAGATTCATACTTTAAAGGTTTTCTTATAGAAAGTTTTATTATAAAAAAGTTATATTCTATTGTCGGTAGGAAGGTTAAAACTTTGAATTTCTTATTATAAATAGTATATTAATCTTCCAAATTAAAGGTTTAAGAGATTAATAAAGAATATTTACTTTCAGGGTTATAATTTAAATTTTCAAGAAAGTTCTTTTTCTTCTTATATAGATTGATTTCATAGTTTTAATTATAGTTTGTTGTTGGGTATTTTATTATTTGTGAGTTTCATTTTTTTATTTTTAATGTTTAGGACTACCTATTTTAAGAGGGGTAAAATTGAATATCAGTTTGGGGAATTATTGTGTAGAATTTTCCCAACTTTAATTTTGTTGTTACAAATGGTTCCTTCTTTGAGTCTTTTATATTATTATGGTTTAATAAGTGTTGATTCTCAGCTTTCTTTGAAGGTTGTAGGTCATCAGTGATATTGAAGTTATGATTATAGAGATATCGAAGGTCTAGACTTTGATTCTTACATGAAGTCTTTAGATATACTAGAGTTGGGGGACTTCCGTTTGTTAGATGTGGATAATCGATGTGTTTTACCTTCAGATTTGAATGTCCGTTTTTGTATTACATCAGCTGATGTTTTACATGCTTGAGCACTTCCTAGACTTTCGGTAAAGCTTGATGCTATAAGAGGAATTGTTAGAGTTTTAAACTATAATTTTTCTTCAGTTGGTTTATTTTATGGTCAATGCTCAGAGATTTGCGGGGCTAATCATAGGTTTATACCTATTGTTTTAGAGGTTACTCTTTTTGATTTTTTTAAGTATTGGTGTTTGTTTATATTGGATTAAGCTTTTTAGTTTAAAAAAAAAATTTTTGTTTGTGGTACAAAAGATTAGTAAGCTTTAATTAAAAATTTATTATTTTTTTGTATTGCATATAATTAGAAGAAAATTTTAAATTTTAAAAAATTTAATTATAAGGTGAGAGTTTAATTTTTATTAAATGTTAAAAATTTAATAATATTTAAATTAGAGTCTAAATGTCGTCTTATAAGATATAAGTTTTTTAAAATCAGTTCGAAATGTTTTTATGTTTTTTATTTATTTTTAGTAATGATTTAAATTTTTTTTTTTTATTTTTTTATAAAAAAAATATTTTTCTTTTCCTTTCTTTTTTTATATAGCTTAAAGATCTTTAAGCTTTAATAATTTCTAAATTAATAAAAAAAGATTATTCAGTAATATTAAAAAATTTATTATTTGAACTAAATTTGAGGTCATATGTTTATTAAAGACTTAGGCTTTAAATTAAAGCTGTTTTCTGCTCGGTGTTTTTATTAACAGCAGTCTTAGCGTGAGGACATTAAAGTAGCAAAATAATTAGTGCTTTTAATGGGTTCGAGTATGAATGAATTAATGGCTTTTATTTTAATTAATTTATTTTTGAAATTTTTATTCTTTTAAAAATTATAGATTTTTACAATACAAAGATAAGTCTTTGGAAATTATTTATTTTTTATTTTTTCTAGGGTAGATTTTTAAATAATTTTTTTTCCTTTTAAAATTTTAATTAATTACTCCAGAGTTAACAGAAAATCATATGTTTTTTAGAATTTATAAAAACATAAGTTTTACATCGATGTTGTATTACTCTTAACTTTGTTACAGAAGATAAGGTCTTTTAGATTGTTCATCTTTTAAAGAGTACTTGATATTAGTTTAATTCATCGTGAGATAGAATTGTTTATCTTGTTTGTAAATTTTAATTTTGGATTTTAGTACGAAAGGAATTAATCTTAGACTTAAAGTTTTTATAATTTATTTATTTTGTTTTTTATTTTTTTGTTAGGTATTTTTTTTATTTTTTTATTTTTTTTTTTAAATTATATCCTATCTACTAGTTCAAGGCTCTATTTAAAAAATAGTTCTTTTGAAAGAGGTTTTCTAAGTATTGGGAAAATTCAAACCTCCTTCAGAATCCATTTCTTTGTTGTTATATTGATATTTGTTATTTTTGATGTTGAAATTGTTATAGTTCTAGGTTTTATTCTTTCTGATTTCTCTTCTTTATTTATTTTTTTTTTTGTTTTTTTATTTATTCTTTTTGGTCTTTATATAGAGTGATTTTTTATAAAATTGATGTGAGTTTTTTTTTCAATTTTTTATTTTTTTGATTTTTTTAACTTTTTTTTTTTCCTTTTTTATTTTAATTTTTAATATACAATTTTTTTTTTTTTTTTTTTTTAATTTTTTAGATTTTTTTTTTTTTGATTTTTTGAGTGGGTTTAGTTTTTCTTCACTTTTTTTTTTTTTTTGTTCTTTTGATTGTAGTTTTTTCTATCTTTTTTTTTTCTAGGTTTTATTTAAATTCTGAGTTAAGTTTTATATATTTTTTTGTTGTTTTACTAATCTTTATCTTAAGTATAATTTTTTTAAATTTTAGAAAAAGATATCTTTGATTGATTTTAAGTTGAGATGTTTTGGGTATTTCAAGTTATTTTTTGGTTTTATTTTATAGAAATTGAGATAGTAATGTGGGGTCTATGAATGTTGCTTTGACAAATCGTTTAGGAGATTTTTTTATTTTTTTTTTGTTTTCTTTTTTTTTAACTACCTCTCTTTTTATTTCTAATTTTTTTTTTTTTTCTTGGTTTTTCTATATTATAGTTTTTTTAACTGGTTTCACAAAAAGAGCACAATTCCCTTTTAGTAGCTGGTTACCTAAAGCTATGAGTGCTCCTACTCCTGTAAGAGCTTTAGTTCATAGAAGGACTTTGGTTACTGCGGGTTTAATTTTAATGATAAATTTTAGTTTTTTATTGAATTTTTCTTTTTATAGGCTTTTTTTATCGATTTTTGGTGGTTTTACTTTATTTTTTTCTAGTTTTATGGCTCTTTTAGAACAGGATATGAAAAAAGTTGTTGCTTTAAGGACTCTGTCTCAAATAGGGCTGTCAACTTTAATTTTGGGGGTAGGTTTAAATTTTTTTTGTCTATTCCATCTCTTAAGTCATGCTCTTTTTAAGAGATGTTTGTTTATTCAGATTGGTTTCTTAATTTATATTTCTTTAGGTCAACAAGATGGACGTTTTTATAGTAGTTCTTATTTAACCTTTCATTTTTTTCAGTTTCAAATTTTAGTAACTCTTTTTTGTTTAAGTGGTCTTTTTTTTTCTAGAGGTTTAGTGAGAAAAGATTTTTTTTTGGAATATCTTTTTTCTTTTAATTTTTTTTACTTTTTTTTTTTTTTTTTATTTTTTTCTGTTTTTTTTACTTTTTTTTATAGTTTTCGTTTGTGGAGAAGTTTATTTTTTGTTTCTTTATCTTCTGTTTTTTACTCTAGTTTAAGTTTAATTTTTTATTTTTTTTCTTTTTTTTTAGTTTACTTTTCAATTTTTTTTATTTGATTCTTAAATAAAAATATAATTTTTGCTCCTTTATATTTTTTGCATTTTAGGGTGTATACTCCTCTAATTTATTTCTTTTTATTTTTTTTTCTTTTTTTTTTTGTTTTTTTTTTTTTTTTAAAAATTTTAAATTTTAGTTTTATAGTTGATTATTATGCTCTTTTATTTTCTTTTTTTTTAAAAAATTTTCGTTTTTTAGATAATTTTTTAAATTTTTTTTTATCAAACTTTTTTTTCCTTTTTAAGAGTCTCTCTTTGAATATATTTATTTTTCAGAAAAATTTTAATATTTTGCTTTTTCTTTTTTTTTTATTTTTTTTTTTATTTATTGTTTAGGGATTTATTTTTAATAGAATATATAATTTGCAATTATAAGGTTTTTCTCTATTAGTTTTTATTTTATAGAAAAAAATATAGTATTTGGGTTACTAAGATCTTAAACTAAAGATTTATATTTTATTTAGAATATATTACTTACAATAATAAGGTTTTTAATCTTTTTCTTAAGATTTTTTTTTTTTTTTCTGTTTTATTTTCTATAATAAGATTTCTAAAGTATGACCCTATAAAGAGTTGTCTTTATCTAGTTGTTTCTGTTCTTTCTTTATCCTTGTTTTTTAGTTTTGGTATAACTTTATGATTTTGTTACTTTATTAATATGTTGTTTTTGAGGGGAATTTTTGTTATTTTAGTTTATTTTTCTAGTTTATCTAAGTTTTATTATTTTACTTTTTTGAATCTTATAGTTTTATTTTTTCTTTTTTCCTCTTTATTTTTTTATTTTTTTTTTTTCTTTTCTTTTTCTGTTTTTAGAAGTTTAAATGTTTTTTATTATTCTTTTTTTTATTTTTTTATATTTTTTATTATTATTTATTTTTTTATTTTTTTGTCTTTTGTAAGTTATTTTTTAAGTTTTGGCGGGGCTTTGCGTAGTTTCTAGTTTTTGTTTTTATTTTTTAGAGTTCTTTTTTTTTTGTTTAAGAGGAATCGTTTTATTTTTATTTTGATTTCTTTAGAGTTTTTAATGATAAGATTATTTTTTCAGAATTATTCTCTTCTTTCTACTCTTTTTTTTTTTTATTTATTAGTTATAAGTGTGATCTCTAGAATTTTTGGTATATTAATAATAATTTCTTTAGTAAAATTTTATGGTGTAGATAAGGTTTTGTTTTGTAGATATAAGTTAAACTTAAACTATTAGTTTTCAAAACTAAAAATTTTTCTATAGAGGGTTTATTATAATTAATTATATTTTGTTTTCATTAAAAAGATTTTCCCTTAAAAATTTAATTATGGTTTTGTAAAAATTAAGTTTTTATTATTTAAAATTAATTTAATTAATAGACAATTTTATTTATCTTGATTTTAATTTTTTGTACAATTTTTGTTCCAGAATAATCGGCTATACTTTTAAAAATTATACTTTAAGTTTTTTTAATTTTTAAATTCTTTTTTTTTTCCTTTTCATTTTTTAGGGTAGAATCTTTAATTTTTTTATTTTTTTTTTTTAAAAATTAAAATAATTTTAAAAGAACTAGATTAGAACCTAGTTATTTCTTATAAATAAATTCATTATTAGAGTAGAATTTAAATTGAAAGAATTTTGGCAGACTTTTAAATAATTTTTGGAGCTTGAGTTATAATTGATAATCCCCGTTTATTACTTAATTTTTAAGATTATGTATGATTGTTTAGTTAATCTTTAAGAGTTTAACTTTAATTTATTAAATTTAAAAATAAATATATACTTATTTTATATTTAAGTTTTCTTGATCTACAATTATATTTTTAATGGATTTCAATTTAATATTTTGATTGAAATTGGAAAAAACAGTAAATAATTTTTTATATTTTGTTGAAGCTTATTTAAAAGTGGTACAAATCATCCATCAATTGCCTTAAAGGTAATAAGTTGTAGTATAGTGACCTTAGAGGAATCTGTGGTTAATAAGCTAATGTTTTTATGTTTTGAAAACATAATTAGAGATCTTTTCTCTTAGCTTTGAGGTTTTATTTTAATTAAAAATTTTAAACTGTAGATTTAGAGATTATTGCCTTGTTTTTATTTTCTTTTCTTTCTTCTTTACTAATTTTTCTTTTTATTGTTTTTTCTATTGCTTTTGTTACTTTATATGAACGTCATTTGTTGAGTTTAACTCAAAATCGGGTTGGTCCAATAAAAGTAACTTTTTCGGGGGTATTCCAGCCTCTTTTAGATGGTCTAAAATTATTAATGAAAGAACAGCTTTTACCCTTTCATGCTTCTAGTCTTTTTTTTTTTTTTGTACCTGGTCTAAGTTTTTTAATTTTATTTTTAGAATGATTTTGTCTTCCATATTATTTTTTTTTTTTGAATTTTCAATTTTCTTTTATTTACCTACTGTGTCTAGTTGGTTTTTCTGTTTACAGTACTCTTCTTAGAAGAGTTATAAGTAAATCTAAATATTCTTCTTTAGGGGGTATTCGAGCTAGAAGTCAAAGTATTTCTTTTGAAATTGTTTTTTCTTTGTATTTATTATGTTTTCTTTTTTTACTTTGTTCTTATGAACTAGGTTATATTTTTAATTTAGGTTTTTTTTTTTTGTTCTATCCTTACACTATAATAGTCTTAGCTGAGTTAGGACGTGCTCCTTTTGATTTTTCAGAGGGGGAAAGTGAACTGGTTAGTGGTTATAATACTGAATTTTCTAGTGTAACTTTTGTTTTATTGTTTTTGGGGGAGTATGGTGTACTTTTGTTTTTTTCTGTTTTAGGAAGTTTATTTTTTTTTGATATAAATTTTTTTTTTGTTTTTTTTTTTTTTAGTTTGTTGTTGTTAATTCGAAGAGTTTACCCTCGTTATCGTTATGATAAGTTAATAAGTTTTTTTTGAAAGAAACTTTTGCCTTTATCACTTTTTTTTTTTTATTATTATTATTTATTTTATTATTAATAATGTTTATTTTTTAGATTTTTTTATATTTTTTTTTTTTTACATTTTATATATTTTCTTTTAGAGGGCACTATTAAGTCTTTTTTTCTTAAATTTTTGTCTTCTTTAAAAGGAGTTTTTAGTTATGATGCTAGTCTTCCTTTAAGAAGACTTCTTTCTGTTTTTACCTTTATTTTCCTGTTAACTTGTTGTTTTGGAGGTTATTTTTGTTATTCTTTTAGTTTATGTAGAATACCAGAATTTACTTTTTTTTATTGTCTTTTAGCTTGGCTAACAACTTTTTTAATTTTTGTTTCAACTGAGAAGTTTTCTATTTATATGAGAAAAGAGGGGGATTCTTATTTGAAAACTTTAACTATATTTATAATTGAATTGGTAAGTGAATTTTCTCGTCCAATTGCTTTGACAGTTCGTTTAACTGTTAATATTATAGTAGGACATTTAATTAGTATAGCCCTTTATCAAGGACTAGAATTTTTTTTAGGAAATTATTTTTTTTTTCTTGTTATTTTAGCAATTTTTATAGAATGTTTTGTTTTTTTTATTCAAAGTTATATTTTTTCTCGTTTGGTCTATCTTTACATAAGAGAGTAAAGACTTTTATCTTAAATTTAAAGTTTTAGATTTTTAATCTAAAGATTATAGAGTCTATGTTAATTTAGCAAAATAAGTGCATTTGTTTTAAGCGCAAAAGATAATTTTTAACTAATGAAAATATATTAGTCTTCTAAACTATTTTTGAGTTCTCTCTTTCATTTTTTTTTTTTTTTGCTTTTATGTTTTTTTACATTTTCTTTCTTGTTTTTTTTTTTAGAAATTATATTCTTTGATGGAGTCTATTTCTTTTATTAACAATTTTGTTTTTTTTTCTATTAAAATCTAGTGAAAGTTTTAAATTTATATTAAATTATTTTGTTATTCAAGAGACTTTAGGTATTTTCTTTTTACTTTTTTTTTTTTATAACTTTCAGTTTTTTATTTTAATATTTAAAGTAGGTGTAGCACCCTTTCATTACTGGGTTTTAATAATAGGAAATTATTTAGAAGGTTTTAATTTTTTTTGATTTTTGACATTTCAGAAATTACCTTATATTCCTGTTTTATTAGAGTTTTTAAATTTTTTTTTGTTAATTTTACTTTTGGGGAATTTGATTTGTTATGTTCAAGTTTTTTTTGTCAAGTCTTTAAAATCTTTGCTTTTATTATCCTCTATAGAGAGCTTTAATTGAATTCTTTTGAGTTTATATTTTTCTTTAATAAGATTTTTTTATCTTTTCTTATTTTATTTTTTTGTTATATTGATCGTTTGAGGTTCTAGAAATAGTTTTAACTTGAGTTTTACATCGTGAGAGTTAATTTTAACTTTTATAAATTTTCCTTTGAGAATAAGATTTTTTCTCAAGTTGTATTCTATTAGTTTTTTTATTAATAATTTTTTTATTTTTTTAGTTTTGCTTTTTATGTTTTTGATGTCTCTTTCTATTAGTTTATTATTTTTTTTTGGTAGAATAAATAGGTTTTATATTTTTAAAAAGGATTTTTTTTCTTTCATGTTTTTTTTCTATGGTTTGACTCTTATTTTTTTGTTTTAGATTTTATATTATTAAAAATAATTATATTATCTTGATAAGATAAAGTTCTTCTGATATAAAAAAATGAAAATAGATTTTCTATGTTTGGTTACGGTCCAAAAAGATTTCCATTTTTACAATTTTATTTTATAAAGAATTTTTATTTTTGGGATAAACGGATTTGTTGTGTTGAACTTTATTAGTTTATAAAAAATATTATCTTGAAGAGGTAAAGAATTTTAGAGTGTTTTCAGGTTTATTAAATTTTATAAATTCTTTGTTAATTAATTTGCCTTCAAGAAAAACTTTAAGTTTGAATTGAAACTATGGGAGTATACTTGGTATAGTTTTAGTTTTTCAGCTTTTTACAGGAACTTTTTTAGTCTTTTATTATTCTGCTGATAGATCTGCTGCTTTTAATAGAGTTCAATACATTATAATAGAATCTAATTTTGGTTGAGTTCTACGTATCTTTCATTTTAATGGGGCTAGTTTTTTTTTTATGTTTCTTTATTTACATTTTTTTAAGGGTCTTTTTTTTAATAGTTATCGTTTAAAGTTTGTTTGAGTCAGAGGATTACTCTTGTTTTTATTTTTTATAATAGAGGCTTTTATGGGTTACGTTCTTGTTTGAGCTCAAATAAGTTTTTGAGCTTCTGTTGTAATTACTAGGCTTTTAAGGGTGATTCCGGTTTATGGTCCTTCCTTAGTTTCTTTAATTTGAGGAGGTTTTAGAGTTTCGGGAGCAACACTAAAGTTTTTTTTTGTACTTCATTTTTTGCTACCTTGGGCATTATTGCTTTTAGTCTTGACTCATTTAATTTTTTTGCATGACAGGGGCAGAACTTCTAAGCTTTTTTGTCATGGAGACTATGATAAAGTAATATTTTATTCTTTTTATTGGTGAAAAGATGGTTATAATATTATTTTCTGACTTTTTTTTTTTAGTTTTTGTTTTTTATCTCCTTTTATTTTGGGAGACCCTGAAATATTTATCGAGGCAGACCCTATGATAAGACCTGTTCATATTGTTCCTGAATGATATTTTTTATTTGCTTATGCTATTTTACGTGCTATCCCTAATAAGGTTTTAGGGGTCTTAGCCTTATTGTTTAGAATTTTATTTTTTTTTTTTTTTTTTTTTTTCTCAAGTTATTTGAGTTTCATAGATAAATTTTCTAAAATTTTAGTTTTTTTCTTTTTTTTTATTAGTCTATTATTAAGTTGGTTAGGACAGTGTTTGGTAGAGTCTCCCTACTTATTTCTTAGGGGTTTATTTTCTTTTTTATATTTTTTTATCGTTTCTTTAATTATTTTTAATTATTATTTTACTTCTTTTTTATTTCGTTTTATACTTATTATAATGAAGATATATTAGATTTAGGTTCTAAAGATAAAATGTATATTATTTTTCATAATTTTCATATTTTAAGATTTTCTAGTTATCCTTATTTAATTTTTTTAGTTTCGATAGGTTTAACTTCTTCTCTAGTAATTTTTTTTAAGTATGGTTTATTTTCAACTTTGTTGTTTACTTTATTTTCTCTTTTTTTTTTAGTTTACATTTGATCTAAAGATATTTGTTATGAGGGTTTAACAGGAAGTCATAACTATTTTGTAATAGATGGTTTTAAATTTGGTGTTTTGCTTTTTATTTTTAGGGAATTTATATTTTTTTTTGGTATTTTTTGAACTTTTTTTGATGCTTCTTTAGTTCCTGTTCATGACTTGGGGGAGACTTGATCTCCTATTGGTTTACATCTGGTCAATCCTTTTGGAGTACCATTATTGAACACAATTATTCTATTAAGAAGGGGTGTAACAGTAACTTGAGCACATTACTGTTTATTATCAAATAAAAATACTACTTCAGGGATATTAATAACCTTAGTTTTAGCTGTTTATTTTACTTTGATTCAGCTTATAGAATATAGAGAAGCTAGTTTTTCTTTTTCTGATGGTGTTTTTGGGAGGATTTTTTATCTGTCTACTGGTTTTCATGGTTTACATGTTTTTTGTGGGGGTATATTTCTGTTTTTCAATCTCCTTCGAATATGGTTTTCTCATTTTAGTTATAATCATCATTTGGGTTTTGAGTTTGCTATTATTTATTGACATTTTGTTGATGTAGTTTGACTATTTCTTTTTGTTTTTGTTTATTGGTGATCTTTTTAGTTTAAGATTATTTTAAGTTAGAATTTTTAATTGTTGATTAAAAGGTTAATCTTAAAGGTCACTCTATTTTAAATTAGAATAGCTAACTTGTAATTAGCAGGATTTCTGACATTTTTGTATATATTTTTTTTTTTTTTTTTTTTTTATTTTGATTATTTTGTTCTTTTTAGGGTTTTTTTATTATTATTTAATTTTTTAAATAATAGATTTTGAATAGGTTTTTTTTTTGTTTCTTTAGATAATTTTTTTATTTTACTTTCTTTAATATCTTTTCTATTACTTTTAATAATTTTTTTAACAGAGTCTTCTTTTGTTATGAAATTAATAAGAATATTTCTTGTTTTTTTAAGTTTTTTTTTTTTTTTCTCTCTAAATTTATTGGTTTTATATATTACTTTCGAGTTGAGCGTTTTTCCTATTTTATTAATAATTCTAGGTTATGGTTCTCAGATTGAGAAGTTGAACTCTAGTTATTATTTACTTTTTTATACTTTATTTTGTTCTTTACCTTTTTTATTTTTTTTTTTTAATATGATTTCTCTAACTTCATTTTTGAATTTTAACTTTTTTTTGAGTTGAGAAATATCTTATATTTTAATATTTCTCTTCTTGGTAAAATTTCCTTTATTTTTTCTTCATTTATGACTCCCTAAAGCTCATGTTGAAGCTCCTACAAGTGCCAGTATAATGTTAGCTGGTCTTCTTTTGAAATTTGGCACTGGAGGGTTTTTTCGTCTTTTGTTTATTTTAAAATTTACTTTTGATTATTTTTTGTTTTTTGTTTCTTTTGTTGGTTTCTTTTTTAGTTGTTGAGTAAGTCTTTTACAGTCTGATTTAAAGTCTTTAGCTGCTTATTCTTCTATTAATCACATAATATTTCTATTAGTTTTATTAGTTAACTTGTGTTTGTACAGAGAGTTTTCTGGTGTTATAATTATAGTTTCTCATGGTTTTATTTCAACATTAATATTTTTTTTTGTGGGGGAGTTTTATCATGAGAGATTGACGCGAATATTATATTTTTTTGGAGGATATTTAAAATCAAGAATTTATTTTTTAGTAGTTTTTTCTATTGTTTGACTCTATAATGGGGGTATTCCTTTGTCTTTAAGTTTTTTTTCAGAGTTTTTGGGTTTAATAAGTCTTTTTATTTTTAGTGTTTTTTTATTTTTTCTTTTATTTTTTTATTTTTTTTTATCTTTTTATTATACCATATATGTTCTGGTTTCAGGTTTTTTAAAAAAGAATATCTTTGTTGTTAATTTATGAAGTTCCTTTTTTTCAATTTATCTTTTGGTTTGGGGTATAAATTTTTTTTGTTTTAATATACTTTTTTAAAATTAATGCTAAAATTCTCTAACTTTTCTCTTTTTAAAGAATTTAAATACTAAATTCTCTGATAATGGTAAAAAAAAAAAAATGTGTAAGGGGACCCCCTGTCAACACAAAAAATTTTTTTTTTTTTAAATTGAAATGTCTCTAAATTGCAATTTTTAAAATTTTTGCTTTTTTTTTCTATGACAAATATTCAAACTTTTGTTTTTTTTTTTTCCAAAAAAATTTTTTTTTTTTCTTTTTTTTTTTTAAAAAAAAATTTTTTATTCTTTATTGTTACTTATTTTTATTGTTTTTGATTTTTTTTTTTGCTATAAAAAATCTGACTTTTTAAATTTCTATTTTAAATCTTCATTTACTGCTTTTTTTTACTTTTTTTTATTTCTTTATTATTTTATAACTAGCATATATTTATATATAAATATATAAATATAAATGCTAATTTCATATAAAAATTAATGTAATGAAACATTTTTTAATTTTCTACTTTGTTCAAAAATTGTGTATAATATTTGATGATATATATATATATATATATATATATATATATATATATATATATATATATATATATATATAATATTATATATAATATTATACTTTATATAAAAAAGTATATATACACATAAATGTGTATATATACTTTTATTATTACATATTTTTATTTTAAAAATATAATAGAACATTTTTTTTAATGTTCTACTTTATATAAAAATTGTATATCTATACAATGTTTAATTTATATATATATATATAATATAATATTATATATAATATTATACTTTATATAAAAAAGTATATATACACATAAATGTGTATATATACTTTTATTATTACATATTTTTATTTTAAAAATATAATAGAACATTTTTTTTAATGTTCTACTTTATATAAAAATTGTATATCTATACAATGTTTAATTTATATATATATATATATATATATATATATATATATATATATATATATATATATATATATATATAATATAATATTATATATAATATTATACTTTATATAAAAAAGTATATATACACATAAATGTGTATATATACTTTTATTATTACATATTTTTATTTTAAAAATATAATAGAACATTTTTTTTAATGTTCTACTTTATATAAAAATTGTATATCTATACAATGTTTAATTTATATATATATATATATATATATATATATATATATATATATAATATAATATTATATATAATATTATACTTTATATAAAAAAGTATATATACACATAAATGTGTATATATACTTTTATTATTACATATTTTTATTTTAAAAATATAATAGAACATTTTTTTTAATGTTCTACTTTATATAAAAATTGTATATCTATACAATGTTTAATTTTTATATATATATATATATATATATATATATATATATATATATATATATATATATATATATATATATATATATATATATAATATAATATTATATATAATATTATACTTTATATAAAAAAGTATATATACACATAAATGTGTATATATACTTTTATTATTACATATTTTTATTTTAAAAATATAATAGAACATTTTTTTTAATGTTCTACTTTATATAAAAATTGTATATCTATACAATGTTTAATTTATATATATATATATATATATATATATATATATATATATATATATATATATATATATATATATATATATAATATAATATTATATATAATATTATACTTTATATAAAAAAGTATATATACACATATATGTGTATATATACTTTTATTATTACATATTTTTATTTTAAAAATATAATAGAACATTTTTTTTAATGTTCTACTTTATATAAAAATTGTATATCTATACAATGTTTAATTTATATATATATTTATATATATATATATATATATATATATATATATATATATATATATATATATATATATATATATATATATATATATATATATATATATATATATATATATATATACACATATATGTGTATATATACTTTTATTTTTACATATTTTTATTTTAAAAATATAATAGAACATTTTTTTAATGTTCTACTTTATATAAAAATTGTATATCTATACAATGTTTAATTTATATATATATATATATATATATATATATATATATATATATATATATATATATATATATATATATATATATATATATATATATATATATATATAATATTATATATAATATTATACTTTATATAAAAAAGTATATATACACATAAATGTGTATATATACTTTTATTATTACATATTTTTATTTTAAAAATATAATAGAACATTTTTTTTTAATGTTCTACTTTATATAAAAATTGTATATCTATACAATATTTAATTTATATATATATATATATATATATATATATATATATATATATATATATATATATATATATATAATATAATATTATATATAATATTATACTTTATATAAAAAAGTATATATACACATAAATGTGTATATATACTTTTATTATTACATATTTTTATTTTAAAAATATAATAGAACATTTTTTTAATGTTCTACTTTATATAAAAATTGTATATCTATACAATGTTTAATTTATATATATATATATATATATATATATATATATATATATATATATATATATATATATATATATATATATATATAATATAATATTATATATAATATTATACTTTATATAAAAAAGTATATATACACATAAATGTGTATATATACTTTTATTATTACATATTTTTATTTTAAAAATATAATAGAACATTTTTTTTAATGTTCTACTTTATATAAAAATTGTATATCTATACAATGTTTAATTTATATATATATATAATATAATATTATATATAATATTATACTTTATATAAAAAAGTATATATACACATAAATGTGTATATACTTTTATTATTACATATTTTTATTTTAAAAATATAATAGAACATTTTTTTTAATGTTCTACTTTATATAAAAATTGTATATCTATACAATGTTTAATTTATATATATATATAATATTATACTTTATATAAAAAAGTATATACACACATAAATGTGTGTATATACTTTTATTATTACATATTTTTACTTTAAAAACTTAATAATAGCTTTTTGGATTTTATTTAAAAAATATTAATTTTTTAGAAAGAAAAATTTTTTTTGTATTTTT